TGTGTATTATCGACGATTTCTACATAAGGCGGTAATATTATATCTTGAGCAGTTACATATCCAGGGCCCCTGACACAAATAGACGCCTCACAAGTTCCATAGAGATTACTTCTCAATACGATTTCTTTCAAATTCATTAAAATCTCATGTACTGATTCTTGAATACCCATTATCGTAGAATATTCGTGTGATATTTTCTCAGATTTTGCGCGTGTGATACATGTTCCTTCGATTTCTCCAAGCAAAGCTCTTCGCATCGCAATGCCTATTGTGTCTGCTTGACCTTTCATAAGCGGAGACAGAATAAAGCGTCCATAAAAAAGACGCTTACTGTCTGCTGCTGATTCAACACACTTCCACTGTAGTGTCCGAGTAGATACTGTTATTTTCTCTCGAACCATAATAATATTATTTGATCAGATCGTTGAATCATTTATTTCTCTTGTTTCTCTTGCTATTGAAATACCTTCAATTTTTATTTCTACACACGTCTTTTTTTCGGGGGTCTACAGCCATTATGTGGCATAGGAGTTACATCCCGTACGAAAGTTAATAGTATACCACTTCTGCGAATAGCTCGTAATGCTGCGTCTCTTCCGAGACCGGGACCTTTAATCATGACTTCTGCTCGTTGCATACCTTGATCTACTACTGCACGAATAGCATTTGCCGCTGCCGTTTGAGCAGCAAATGGCGTCCCTCTTCTTGTACCTCGGAAGCCACAAGTACCGGCAGAGGACCAAGAAACCACTCGCCCCCGTACATCTGTAACAGTCACAATGGTATTATTGAAACTTGCTTGAATATGAATAACCCCCTTTGGTATTTTACGTGTACTCTTACGTGAACCAATACGTCCACGTGAACCCTTTTTCGGTATAGCTTTTGCCATATTTTATCATCTCATAAATTTGAGTCAGAGATATATGGATATATCCATTTCATGTCAAAACAGATCCCCCTTCTTATTTGTATATCGGGTCTTTAACGAGTCTGATTATCCTTGTCTTTGTTTATGTCTTGGGTTGGAACAAATTACTATAATTCGTCCCCGACGACGGATTAGTCGACATTTTTCACAAATTTTACGAACAGAAGCTCTTATTTTCATATTTGCCACTCCTTACTTTAATTTTGAATCCACTTCTTCGAAGAAAAGAAGTTTCTTGAAATTTTCGATTTTGAATCGTATTCCTACGAACGAACTAGTGAAGTTGAAAAAACACCTAATCTTTCGAATCTTTATTGCGGAGTCGATAAATTATACGACCTCTGCTTGAATCATAACGACTTACTTCAATTTTGACTCTATCTCCTGGCAGTATCCGTATAAAACTACGTCGGATCTTTCCTGAAACATAACCTAGAATCAGATCTTCATTATCTAAACGAACCCGGAACATACCGTTGGGAAGCGATTCAGTAATTAAACCTTCATGAATCCATTTTTGTTCTTTCATTCCAGGTAAAACCCCCTTGAAGTATCAACTTGTGGAGGAAGAACCCTATTAGACAACCCACCTCTTCTCTTTTCTTTTTCACAAATAAGAAGTTTCATATTCAATTCGGATATTAGAAAGATTACCATATATAACACAAAATTTCTCCGCCTATTCTTTCTAGTCGAGCCTCTCGGTCTGTCATTATACCGTGAGAGGTAGAAAGAATTACAACCCCCATCCCACCTAAAATTCTAGGAATTCTTTGATAGTTAGAATAGATTCGTAGACCCGGCCGACTGATCCGTTTTAAATTTAAAAGATTTCTATAAGTCCTTTTCCTATTCCTTCTATGTCGTAGGGTTAAAACCAAAAAATATTTGTTGTTTTCTCGATGTTTTCTCACGTTTTCGATAAAACCCTCTCGTAAAAGTATTTTAACAATACTTTGGCTGATATTAGTCGATGCTACTCGAACCACGCTTTTTCTATACATATCGGCATTTCGTATAGAGGTTATTATGTCAGCAATAGTATCACTACCCATGATTAATTAAAATTATTGGTGCCTCCAAATTTGGATATAATCAACATGTTTTTCTTTTTTTTTTTTTTTTTTTTACGTATTTTTTTATGTACGTATTTGTTTATGAATATTAATTTTGAAAGGTATATACGTGAGACAAAATCTACTAAATTAATCTTATTCTTTTAAATACCCTACTATAACCATATCGCGGTCTCATTTTATTTTATAATACCTCGGGAGCTAATGAAACTATTTTAGTAAAATTGAACTGTCTCAATTCTCGGGCAATCGCACCAAAAACTCGAGTTCCTTTTGGATTTCCTTCTTGATCAATCACAACTGCAGCATTGTCATCATATCGTATTATCATACCGTTGTCACGTTTAAGTTCTTTACAAGTACGGACAATTACAGCTCTGACTACTTCTGATCTTTCTAGAGGCATGTTTGGAACTGCGTCTTTGATCACAGCAACAATAACGTCACCAATATGAGCATATCGACGATTGCTAGCTCCTATGATTCGAATACACATCAATTTTCGAGCCCCGCTGTTATCTGCTACATTCAAATGGGTCTGAGGTTGAATCATATCATTTTTTTTATCTGTTTTTTACAATACAAAGGTCGAAGAAAAAAAGAAATATTTTTTGTCAAAAAAAAAAAAAGAAACCTGCACCCCCGATTTTTAAGGCCTATTTCTTTTTTATCCCGAAATGATGAATTGAGCTCGTATAGGCATTTTGGACGCTGCTATTGAAATAGCCCTTCTGGCTATATTTTCTGTTACTCCACCCATTTCATAAAGGATTCGACCTGGTTTAACAACAGCTACCCAATATTCGGGAGAGCCTTTACCTGAACCCATACGTGTTTCTGCGGGTCTTACTGTAACCGGTTTATCCGGAAATATACGGACCCATATTTTTCCACCGCGACGTGCATTTCGTGTCATTGCTCGTCGACCTGCTTCTATTTGTCTAGATGTGATCCAAGCGGGTTCAAGTGCCTGAAGAGCGTATTTACCAAAACAAATAGCATTACCTCGAGAAGATATTCCCTTCATTCTTCCTCTATGTTGTTTACGGAATCTGGTTCTTTTGGGGTTATAGTTGATGGTTTGTTTTGAATTCCATCTCTACTACAGAACCGGACGTGAGAGTTTCTTCTCATCCAGCTCCTCGCGAATAAAATAAATTCTAATTAAATATTTCGAATTCAATTCAGATATAATATAATTTCAATTAAGATATACATGTATTTAAGTAAGTAATATACTGAATCATGGATTTCATTTAATCTAGATCAAATCAAATCTATTATATATAAATTTGTATATCTTGTTTGTATTTGTATAGATAACTAATAACTAAATATATAAAATAACTCTTTTTTCTTATATTTATCTATTTTAGAATGTTAAAACGAATCTTTCTTTTGTTTTATTCTTTATCGTATTGGATTGACCCAAATTTAGCAATCCAAGAAAATAAAGTTTTCGCGGGCGAATATTTACTCTTTCCATTTCTATTTCAGTTCTATCATTAGTTCATAACTTTTCCGAATAGATGAATTGGTCTCTGGCCGGTTCCGCCATCCCGATCAATGAATCATTCGAATGAATTTTCACTAGAATCTTTTGAATTCACAGGTTCCATCGTTCCCATCGCTTCTTACTTAATGGTTAGGTCTGAATTATACAATGGAGCTATTAGTTCTTGAGTCAATATTCTTAGTCTTTATTGGCTCGAAGCTCTTTATTTTTTGTTCGATGAGCAGATCCGTTTAATGAGGAACCCGTATTGATGCTTTATTACACAGATTTTTTCTGAGATGACTCATAGACCTTACATATTGGAATTTTATATCATTAATATACTTTTTCTTTCTTTCTCTCATCCTTCCTTTTATCCATACCCTTTTTTTTATTTCGATTGACGACTTAGAAGCAGAATTTTTTAATAAAAAAAGATTTCAGTTGCTACAACAATATGAACAATATATCATATCTTGGCTGGTTCTTTGGATCCAGATAATACGAAGTGATGAGTTGGTTATTACTTCTATAGTTATTTGTTTATACTATGGGGCTTTTTTTTATACTAACCCTAAAAAAACCAACGAGTCACACACTAAGCATAGCAATTTTATCAAAAGATTAATTTAATTTTTATTAAACCCTATAGAATTATAATTGTTCATTTTTTTATTGAACAGAAAAGAAAAAGAAGAAACGAATTTATTATTTTTTGTTCCATCGCTGGATAGAATGCAAAAGAAAATTAAGGTTTATTATTCCCCGTCTATAAATATCCAAATTTTGATGCCTAATACCCCATAGATTGTTCGAACTGTATAGGAACAATAATCAATTTTAGCTCGAATGGTTTGTAGTGGAACCCTACCCTCTCTGATCCATTCAACACGCGCAATTTCTTTTCCGTCGATACGTCCTGCAATTTGCACTTGAATTCCCTTTGTATCCGCTTGTTCAGTTAATTCTATAGCCTTTTTCATTGCTTTGCGAAAAGAAACTCTATTTTTTAATTGGCCAGCTATAAATTCTGCAAGAATATTAGGGTTTCCATAAGGTTTTTCAATTCGTGTGATAGCAATGTTAAGTTTTCGATTTACAGAATTAATTTCTTTTTGTAAATTCATCTGTAATTCTTCGATTCCTCGGGGTCGACTTTCTATTAATATTTTTGGAAATCCCATATAGATTATGATTTGGATCAGGTCGATTCGTTTTTGAATCTCTATACGTGCAATTCCCTCGACGCCAGAAGATGTTTTCATATTTTTTTGTACATAATTCTTGATATAATTTCTTATTTTTTGATCTTCTTGCAAACCCTCAGAATAATTTTTTGGTTGTGCGAACCAAAGGGAATGATGACCTTGGCTTGTACCAAGTCTGAAACCTATTGGATTTATTTTTTGTCCCATGTTCCCCCATTACTATTACTATACATATCATAATACGACATAGTTTTATCCTTTTTTTTCTTTTGTGACCATGTAATAGAGTC